AGAGGAAATTGTGCAGATTTAGCAACTGCACCGGCAAATAATAGAGCAGCACACAACGTAACAAATGGAGAATTGACTTCATTATTATAAAAAAAGTTATTGAATATTTTGAATAAATCCTGAAATTCAAAACTACCTGTTATCCAATAAGAACCTAAAATTCCTAGTAATAAACCAAAATCCCCTACACGATTAGTTACAAACGCTTTTTGACAAGCATTTGCCGCAAGCGGTCGTGTAAACCAAAACCCTATTAATAGATAGGAACACATTCCAACCAATTCCCAAAAAATATAAATTTGTATCAAATTCGAACTAGTAACTAATCCCAACATAGAAATACTGAAAAACCCCATATAAGCAAAAAACCTCAAATATCCTTGATCGTAAGCCATATAATTATCACTATAAATAAGAACCATAATTACAACAGTAGTGATTAACATTGACATAATAGAAGTAAGTGGATCAATAAAGTATCCAAATTCTAAAGAAAAATCATTATCGAGAGTCCAAGACCATATATATTGATAGATAGAACTGCTATTTATTAACTGAATAGACAGATTAGTTGAAAAAATCATGACTATACTTAACAATAAAATACTCGTAAAGGCCCACATACGACGAAGATCTTTTGTTGCTGTCGGAAAAAGAATAAGTCCCATTCCTATTAACATAGGAGCTGGAAGTGGAAGGAAAGGTATGATCCATGCAGATTGATAGGTCTGTTCCATAAAAAAAGTTTTTAAATTCGTGTAATTAATATTTATTGTATTGTTTCCGATTCACCGGATCTTACCTCTTTTCAAAGGAATCAATAAAAAATTAAGATATATACTAACTTAAATAGAATTTTTTCATTTTTATTTCTTTTTACTTATTTTTTTTGGAGTTTATGTTAACTACTTCAAATAGTCAAATCAAGAAGTTACAATTGGTCAAATGAAAGAAAAAGATTTCTAATTATTCTCTTTCGAATTGAAAAATTCAAGTAAAATTCGGCGTATTTTCCCTTGTTTGACAAGTTTATAGAAATAAAGTTTTTTTTATAAACAGAAAGTTGGGTTCTCATCTTAAACCTTTCTTGAGGTATTTTCATTTTATGTCATGTTATGTAATTTTTGATTCTTTCATTTTATTAAGTTCAAGCAATTCCATTTCTATGGCACAACATATTTTGGAAATATAGATTTGAATCGCGAAGAATATGAAAGAAAAACACCAAGCGATAAAACTATTTTTTTATGGACTGGAAAAACTCATTTGAAAAATAAAGAAAGAATATTCTTCTTTTTTATTTTTTTTAGTAATATTTTATACAATTTTTCCATATAGTTCACCTCTTTTTTTATAAAAAAAATATTTAATTAGGAAAATGTATATTTATTTTGAACAATAGATGTCTTTCACATCCAGCTATATCAATGAGTAATCTCTTAATTTTAATTTCAATGGCAGTTCCAAAAAAACGTACTTCTGTATCAAAAAAGCGTATTCGAAAAAATGTTTGGAAAAGGAATGGGTATTGTGCATCGTTAAAAGCGTTTTCCTTAGGGAAATCTCTTTCTACCGGGAATTCAAAAAGTTTTTTTGTGCGACAAACAAATAAAATAAATAGTAAAACGTTGAAATAATCTGAATCGGGCTGACTCGAAAAATTGACTGATTTCATTTCAAAAATAAAATTATCGATTTCCATTCCCTATCGGAGTTAATCAATATAAAATGGAATTCTCGCCGCTTTGAGAATCTAGAATATATAAAAAACTCTTTTACCAAATTCGAAAAAAAAGAATACTTTCTTTTTATTAACAAAAAAACACAAGATACTCGATTTTTTTAGTATATCTTTTCATTTTCAAGGTGGGGAGTATTATCTTCCCCATCAACCTATTTCTTCCAATAATATAAGTTTTTATTTTTTCTATATATTAACTTTCTCTATATCTATAGAAGAGCGAATATCTTTTGTTACTAAAATAATGGAAACTCAAATTCTAAACCCTTTTGTGTAACTTTCTTACTTTTTGATTTCCTCGAAATTCCTATATAAACCGCCCTAATATCTCTTGTGATGAATCCATTCAAAAATACTTATTAAAATTATTCTGGATAAATAATGTGTCAATTGTGAATGATTCAAAATGGATTTATTTTTATCAATATTCATTGATAAACTGCATTTTTTGTTTTCGATTTTTGAGAGCAACTAAATTTTGAAATAGTTCATTAAAACAAAAATCTCCCTTAATTGAATTGATAGTAGGATTTTTGAATTTTGCAAGAATTCAAGTTGACGAGAGTATAAAATAAGATGCACGAAATCAAAATGAGGACTCTAAACTAAAATAATGAACCTTCAAATACCTATGTTGAAGAAATTTTTATTCATCAATTTGAATCTTTCCTAAAAAATATTGCAACCAATCGAATTCTTAAATCTAGACGATTGCTTATTCATAGACTATTATGAGTTAAAGATAAGCCGCTATGGTGAAATTGGTAGACACGCTGCTCTTAGGAAGCAGTGCTAGAGCATCTCGGTTCGAGTCCGAGTGGCGGCATGTCATCTCCTAAAAAAAGTAAATAGATCCTATAATGAATCCAACCCTCCATATGGATTTTATAATTGATTTTATAATTAAAGGACTCCTATAATCTTATGATATTTTCAACCTTAGAGCATATATTAACTCATATTTCTTTTTCGCTCGTTTCAATTGTACTTATAATTCATTTGATAACTTTTTTAGTCGATGAAATCGTAAAATTATATGATTCATCCGAAAAGGGCATGATAATGAATTTGTTCTCTATAACAGGATTATTAGTTACTCGTTGGATTTATTCGGAACATTTTCCACTAAGTGATTTATATGAATCATTAATTTTCCTTTCCTGGAGTTTTTCCATTATTCATATAGTTCCGTATTTCAAAAATAATAAAAATATTATAAGCACAATAATTGGCCCAAGTGCTATTTTTACCCAAGGCTTTGCTACTTCAGGTCTTTTAACTGAAATACACAAATCCACAGTATTAGTACCAGCTCTTCAATCTGAGTGGTTAATAATGCACGTAAGTACGATGATATTAGGCTACGCTGCCCTTTTATGTGGATCATTATTATCAGTATCACTTGTAGTCATTACAGTTAGAAAAAATAAAAAGTTTTTTTCTACGAGTAATCGTTTTTTAAATTTCAATGGTTCCTTTTTCTTTGGTGAAATCGAATACATGAACGAACGAAGTACTATTTTCAAAAAAACTTCTCTTTTTAATTATTACAGGTCCCAATTGATTCAACAATTGGATTATTGGAGTTATCGGGTTATTAGTCTAGGATTTATCTTTTTAACCATAGGAATTATTTCTGGAGCAGTATGGGCTAACGAAGCATGGGGATCTTATTGGAGTTGGGATCCAAAAGAAACTTGGGCTTTTATTACTTGGATCGTATTCGCGATTTATTTACATACTCGAACAAATATAAAATTGCAGGGTACCAATTCAGCAATTGTGGCGTCTATTGGATTTCTTATAATTTGGATATGCTATTTTGGGATAAATCTATTAGGAATAGGACTACATAGTTATGGTTTATTTACATTAACATATAATTGAATTAAACACAATTCATTTTAAGGGGTTATGATGAATAGGAATAGAAAAGTGGACAACACATATCAGATAAAAAAAACTTTGTGTGAACAGGTGAGAACCCTGTGAATTTAATAGTGTAGTGATTCACAAGGTTCTCACCTGTTCAAATTGATTTTTTTTACTTAACCTAAGAGAAGAAAAAAACCCTCTTTTTTTCATTGTACAACGAACATAAAAAAATAATATTTTTTTTTCTTTTTTATTCATCAAAACTATCCATAAAAAGAATTAGATAGAATAACTTCAACCTTTTCAACTGATAGTGAAAGAACAAAATCAGGATACATACCAATACCTAGTACGGGTAAAAAAATGGAGATCAAAATAAATAGCTCTCGCGGTCCAGAATCAAAAAAATAATAGGTTGGTACATTAAATATCTTGTATCCATAGAACATCTGGCGTAACATAGATAATAAATAAATAGGAGTTAATATGATTCCAATTGCCATTACAAAAGTAATTAGTAGTTTTGTCATTAAAAAATATTTTGGACTAGTAAGTAGTCCAAAAAATACTATTAATTCGGCAATAAAACCACTCATACCTGGTAATGCAAGGGAGGCCATCGAAAAGCTACTGAACATCGTGAATATTTTTGGCATTGGGATAGCTATTCCACCCATTTCGTCAAGATACACAAGACGTATTCTATCATAAGTAGTTCCGGCCAAGAAAAAGAGTGCAGCACCAATAAATCCATGAGAGATTATTTGTAAAAGGGCTCCGTTGAGCCCCATATCAGTGATAGAACCAATTCCTATAATTATGAAACCCATATGTGATACAGAGGAATAAGCTATTCTTTTTTTTAAATTCCGTTGACCCAGAGATGTTGAAGCTGCATAGATTATTTGCATTGCACCTACTATCATCAACCAAGGAGAAAATATAGAATGAGCATGAGGAAATAATTCCATATTGATTCGAACTAATCCATACGCTCCCATTTTTAATAAGATTCCGGCTAGAAGCATACAAGTACTATAATGTGCTTCTCCATGGGTATCTGGTAACCATGTATGTAGGGGTATGATTGGCAATTTGACAGCAAAAGCAATAAAAAATCCAATATATAATAGTATTTCCAAGCCCACAGGATAGGGCTGATTAGCTAATATTTCAAAATTAAGTGTTGGTTCATTAGAACCATATAAACCGATACCCAGAACTCCCATTAAAAGAAAAACGGAACCACCCGCTGTATACAAAATAAATTTTGTAGCTGAGTACAGACGTTTTTTTCCTCCCCACATGGATACAAGTAGATAAACGGGAATTAATTCTAACTCCCACATCAGGAAAAAAAGTAAAAGGTCCCGAGAAGAAAATAATCCTATTTGCCCACTGTACATTGCTAACATCAGAAAATGAAATAATCGAGAATCTCGAGTAACAGGCCGAGCCGCTAAAGTAGCTAAAGTCGCGATGAATCCCGTCAGTAAAATAGGTCCTATAGAAAGTCCATCTATTCCTAATCTCCAATGAAAATCAAAAAAAGCGATCCATTGGAAATCCTCCACTAGTTGGATTAATGGATCATCCAATTGAAAATGATAACAGAATGCATAAGTCGTTAGAAGAAGTTCTAAAATACATATGCATGTAGTATACCAACGGATTAGTCGATTTCCTATATGTGGAAGAAAGAAAATTAATGAACCTGCAGATATTGGCAAAACTACAATTATTGTTAATAAAGGAAAATGATTCGTGGTAAAGACAAGATACATTTGGGCCAGAAAAATCCGTGATCAAAATATTTTTATTTGATTTTGAGCACGGATTTTGTCGGTAAAAAAAAGATGAATTCAAGGAGAGTTTTATGGAACGTATCAATAAGCTAGACCCATACTACGAGTTGTTTCTTGCGATAAATAAACTCGAACACTCAAGAAATCGGTCGGACAGGCAGATTCACATCGCTTACAACCAACACAGTCTTCGGTCCTTGGAGCAGAAGCGATTTGTTTAGCTTTACATCCGTCCCAGGGTATCATTTCTAATACATCAGTGGGGCACGCTCGAACACATTGAGTACATCCTATACATGTATCATAAATCTTTACTGAATGTGACATTGTATCTATACAGTTTTGAACATCATAAGATTTCGATCTAGTAAACTAACTGAGAAGTGGATCCTATATTTAGATACCGGACGAATCAATGAGTGATCAGAATCAATCTACTTCCGAATTGATTTAGGAGCTAGGGCCAAAATACTTTGATTTCTTCTTTTTTTGCAACCATGATCATACTTGACCTATCAAACCTGCTAATTTGAATTAATTTATGACTATTCGAATTTTGATTTATATGATTAATACTATTTATTCAACAAATTTGATTGGTTAATACGAGTTGATTTTCTGTTACGATAAATTGATGAAATAATAGCAGGTCCAATAGCTGCTTCAGCGGCTGCAATAGCTATAACAAAAATTGAGAAAATGTCTCCTCTTAATTGACGATTATCAAAAATATCAGAAAATGTTACAAAATTTATATTAACTGAATTTAATATAAGTTCAAGACACATAAGGGCTCTAACCATATTCCGACTTGTGATCAATCCATAAATACCAATAGAAAATAAATAGGCACTCAAAACAAGTACATGCTCCAGCATCATTAACCAACTCCTTATCAATCTTGATTCCTTTCAATCTGAACAATAATTCAATCGATTCGATTCTAACAAGTAGGAAACAAGGGAATATATTAGTAATAGATCGATAGAAAAAAGGATTTATATTTTAGACAGGAACTAAAGGGATTATAACATTCCTTTTTCGTTGATTCTATTTGAATTCTTCGTTTTAAAGATTTATTATTGACGAGCTATAACAATAGCACCTATTAAAGCAACTAAAAGAATTATTGAAATGAGTTCAAATGGAAGAAAAAAATCTGTTGATAAATGAATTCCAATTTGTTGACTATTACTTATCAAATCTTGCTCTAGAATCTGGTTTGATTTTGTAGTCCAAATGATCCCATACCACGACGTATCTGGAATAGTAGTAATTAGTGAAATAAAAAGACTTGTACAAACCATTGAAGTAACTCCATCCCCAACGGCCCAAAGAGAAAAATCTTTGTAATATTCTGACCCATTGATGAACATCACAGCAAAAATGATTAAAACATTTATAGCTCCTACATAAATAAGAAGCTGTGCAGCAGCTACAAAATACGAATTCGATAGAATATAGAATAAGGATATACAAAAAAGAACCAATCCCAATGAAAAGGCCGAATAAATTGGATTCGGAAGTAATACTACTCCCAGACTTCCTAATATAAGACCCGATCCCAAAACGACTAAAATAAAATCATGTATTGGTGCAGGTAAATCCATTTTATTTTATAGAAAAAAATAAATCGAAATATTTCATGACTTTATTGACCTGATCAGGAAAGAGGAGGTTATCAGGATACTTCTTAATCTTAATTGACTGAAATTTGAATGGGGTGGTGTGGGTTGATGTAGATACAGTTATGGGGCTACTATATTATCGAAACCAGAATTTCAAACTATTGAAATCATATTCGAATATAAATTGACTTTCAATTCAAATTAAACCACAATTATCGCCAAGTAGTCGCTCATTTGTATTGACCAAGCAAAAACCTCATTCCCTAATTCAAGAAAAAATCACTTTTGAATCTAAAGGAATGTTTTTTGAATAACGATTTTATACATTTTTGATTTGAGGTGAATTCGAAGAAATTGTTCGAATTGTATAATCGTCAATTATTGACACCGGTAACCGACCTAAAGCAATTTGATTATAATTCAATTCATGACGATCATAAGTGGAAAGCTC